ATTGTGTTTTCCCCTTCTCGTTGTTTGTTTATAAGAACGCTGATCTTAGGTATCACAATCTCAATTTCATCAAACTCCTGATTCGGAGCTTGAATAGGTTTAGAATTAAATCTACTCTCTTTTATCCCCTTAATTTTTATAAAAGATAACCAGTATTCGTCTGAAGCCGCCTTAAAATACTTCTTAATCCAAGCATTGGGATCAACCGTTTTATTGATTTCCGCTGTAATAATTATAATAAAGATACAGGTATTTTCTGCCCCATTGTCAGCTGCTTTATTGCTTAAAGCAGGCTCTGCGCCCTTTCATTTTTGATTTCCGCCAACCCTAGAAGGAATGATATGACCGCAAGCGTTAGTGTTAATGACAATCCAGAAAATTACACCAATATCACTATTATCTTATTACATCGAAGACCAAATAATACTGATCTCAGTCGCAGCCATAATATCGGCTGTAGTAGGAGCTCTAGGGGGGTTAAACCAAACCCTTCTACGAAAACTTCTTGGTTACTCATCAATTAACCACATAGCTTGAATAATATCGGCACTCCTGATAAGAGAAAGCATGTGGTTATTATACTTTGCTGTCTATTCTGTTATATCCTTTTCAGTAGTTATGCTCTTCCACTTTACACAGACCTTCCACTTTAACCATTTGTTAAATCACATTCCACCCGGTTCAGCAGTTAAAATAGTTATGTTTATAAGTCTTTTATCTCTAGGTGGCCTACCGCCTTTTACAGGATTTGTTCCAAAATGAATTGTTATTCAGCAATTATGCTGATCAAGTAACTTTTTAATGTTAACAATCCTTCTAGGTTCGTCTTTATTTACGCTCTTTTACTATCTACGAGTTACACTAAGCTCGCTTGTCCTAAGCTCCGCTAAGACTAAGTGGTCTATCAAGGTCGCTCTCAAGAGAAAACTTGTTATTATAGCCATGTTCGTCAATATAGTCGGACTACTAGTGCCATCAGCTGCTTATTCTTTTATAATATAAGCCTCAGCAACAGTGTGCATCTTCAGATTTGCAATCCGACGTCTTAAATTCCACTACAAGGCCCTTAAGGGTATAGTAGAAGAGTTTACAACTCGTTAATAAATTTACAGTTTATCGCTTTAAACCTCGGCCATTCCACTAATTTCCCCGGAGTGAAGGTTTTAAGTTATTAAACTAGTAGCCTTCAAAGTTGCCATAAAGAGTAGCTCACTCTCTTAGACCTTAACCAACGCAGCAGCGTTGGCTATTCTCAACTAATCACAAAGACATTGGTACATTATACTTTATTTTCGGTGCATGAGCTGGGATAGTAGGTACTTCACTAAGATTGATTATTCGAGCTGAGTTAGGACAACCAGGTAGTTTAATTGGAGATGACCAAATTTATAATGTTGTAGTTACAGCACATGCTTTTGTTATAATCTTCTTTATGGTAATACCAATTATGATTGGTGGCTTTGGTAACTGGCTTGTTCCACTAATGCTAGGAGCCCCTGATATGGCATTCCCACGAATAAACAACATAAGATTTTGATTGTTACCCCCTTCCTTAACTCTCTTATTAGGAAGAGGTTTAGTAGAAAGTGGGGTTGGTACTGGGTGAACAGTATATCCACCTTTATCAGCAGGAATCGCTCATGCTGGAGCCTCTGTTGATATAGGAATCTTCTCGCTTCATATTGCCGGTGCTTCTTCAATTTTAGGAGCCGTAAACTTTATTACAACTGTAATTAATATACGATCAGCAGGTATAACTATAGACCGTATTCCATTATTTGTATGATCAGTGTTTATTACAGCTATCCTACTTCTCCTCTCTCTCCCGGTTCTAGCTGGAGCAATTACTATGCTTCTTACAGATCGTAATTTAAATACCTCATTCTTCGACCCAGCCGGTGGTGGTGACCCTATTCTCTACCAACATTTATTTTGGTTTTTTGGGCACCCAGAGGTCTATATTCTCATTTTACCTGCATTCGGTATAATCTCCCATATTATTAGACAAGAATCAGGTAAAAAACAAGCATTCGGTACACTAGGTATAATTTATGCTATAATGGCAATTGGTGTTCTTGGATTTGTAGTATGAGCTCACCATATATTTACAGTAGGGATAGACGTAGATACTCGAGCTTACTTCACTTCTGCCACTATAATTATTGCTGTTCCAACGGGAATTAAAATTTTTAGGTGATTAGGAACCCTTCACGGTGCACAACTTAATTATTCTCCGTCACTAATTTGGGCACTTGGTTTTGTCTTCTTATTTACAGTTGGTGGTCTTACAGGAGTAGTACTTGCAAATTCATCAATTGATGTAGTTCTACACGACACATACTACGTTGTAGCTCATTTCCACTATGTGCTATCAATAGGAGCTGTCTTTGGGATTTTTGCTGGAATTGCTCATTGATTCCCTCTCTTCACAGGATTAACTATAAACCCTAAATGACTAAAACTTCATTTCTTGGTCATGTTTACTGGAGTTAATGTTACTTTCTTCCCTCAACATTTCTTAGGACTTAACGGTATACCGCGGCGATACTCAGACTACCCAGATGCTTATACACCTTGAAATGTGTTATCCTCTATCGGGTCAACCATTTCGCTTATTGCTGTACTAGGTTTTATGCTTATTGTATGAGAAGCCTTAGTTAGAGCTCGACCAGTTCTATTCTCTTTATTTTTACCAACTTCTCTTGAGTGGGAACATAATCTTCCACCTGCAGACCACAGTTATATAGAAATCCCTATGATTTCAGCATAAGTTGCATAGCTAGTTCTAACGTGGCAGAGCTATGCATAGGATTTAGGATCCTAACACGAAATCAATATTTCCGTAGAAAATAGCAACATGAGGTTTCTTAGGATTTCAAGACAGTGCTTCTCCTCTTATAGAGCAACTAATCTTCTTTCATGACCACACCATAATTATCTTAATCTTAATTACAACCCTTGTAGGATACATAATAGCAACATTATTTTTTAATTCTATTACAAATCGATTCCTACTAGAGGGTCAAACAATCGAAATTATTTGAACTGTGGTACCGGCTATTATTCTTATTTTTATTGCTCTACCATCTCTCCGACTATTATATATATTAGATGAAGTTAATAACCCCAGAGTAACTCTTAAAACTATTGGACATCAGTGATACTGAAGCTATGAGTATTCAGACTTTCTAGAAGTAGAGTTTGATGCGTATATGGTCCCAACTGCTGACTTAGAGGAGAATGGCTTCCGTCTCCTTGATGTAGACAACCGTACTGTATTACCAATAAATACACAGATTCGAATTCTAATTAATGCAGCTGATGTTATTCACTCTTGAACTGTACCAGCCCTTGGAGTTAAAGCAGATGCAGTACCCGGTCGTCTGAATCAGACAAGGTTTTTAATTAATCGACCTGGTTTATTCTATGGGCAATGTTCAGAAATCTGTGGTGCAAATCACAGATTTATACCTATTGTAGTAGAAAGAGTATCAATTTCATCCTTCTTAGATTGAATCTCTTCTACAAGAGATGCCTCATTAGGTGACTGAAAGCAAGTGTATGTCTTTTAAACCTATAATGGTAGATAGCAACTACCCCTAATGAAAAAGATTAGTTAATTATATAACATAAGCTTGTCAAGCTTAAATTGTCGCTTTAAGCAACATTTTTTAATCCCACAAATATCACCACTATTATGACTAAATCTATTTATCATATTTTCAACTACATTTATAGTATTTATAACTGTAAATTACTTCATAAAAGTTCCTTCCAAACTTACGTCAACTCAATCTAAGTTAACTTACACTAAAATATTTTGAAAATGATAACAAACTTATTTTCAGTTTTTGACCCTGTATCATCTGTTATAGCACTACCCCTAAACTGAGTCTCTACTTTCCTAGGACTTTTATTTATACCAGTATTATATTGAATAATACCATCTCGTTGATCTTTATTATGATCTAAAGTTTTAACTACCCTACACGGAGAGTTTAAAATTCTCCTAGCTAGATCCCCAGTGGGAAGTACAATCATTTTTGTTACACTTTTTTCATTAATTGTGTTTAATAATAGGCTAGGTCTTCTTCCTTATATTTTCACAAGAACAAGACACTTAGCTATAACATTATCATTATCAATACCCTTATGAATCGCTTTTATAGTTTATGGTTGAATTAACCATACTCAACATATATTTGCACACCTAGTACCTCAAGGTACACCTGGCCCTCTCATACCATTTATAGTTTTGATTGAAACAATTAGAAATGTTATTCGTCCAGGTACACTTGCCGTTCGATTAGCAGCTAATATAATTGCAGGACACCTACTACTAACCTTACTAGGTAGAACAGGCCCTTCTCTATCTATAACCCTAGTAAGCCTCTTACTAATTGCACAGATTCTACTACTTACATTAGAAGCTGCCGTTGCAGTAATCCAATCTTATGTATTTGCGGTTCTAAGAACTCTTTATGCAAGAGAAGTTAACTAATGTCATCACACGCACACGGATTTCACACATATCATCTAGTTGATATAAGACCATGACCTCTTACAAGCTCTATTAGGGCTATAATGCTAACTACTGGACTAGTTAAATGATTTCATCAATTTAACATAGACTTACTTATCTTAGGAGTTGCTGGAGTACTTTTAAGAATAATTCAATGGTGACGTGATATCACACGTGAAGGTACCTATCAAGGCCTTCATACTAAAGTAGTTGCTATCGGGCTTCGATGAGGAATAATTTTATTTATTGTATCAGAAGTGTTATTTTTCTTCTCTTTTTTTTGGGCATTCTTTCATAGAAGACTATCTCCAACAGTTGAAATTGGTAATTGTTGACCTCCTACTGGTATTGTCCCATTTAACCCGTTCCAGATTCCCCTTTTAAATACAGCAATTTTATTAGCCTCTGGAGCTACGGTTACTTGATCTCACCATGCAATTATAGAGTCTAATCACACCCAAGCAGTTCAAAGACTTCTTTTAACTATTATTCTTGGGCTTTACTTTACTGCTCTGCAAGCATATGAGTATATTGAAGCGTCTTTCACAATTGCCGACTCTGTATACGGAGCTACTTTTTTTGTTGCCACAGGATTTCATGGCCTCCATGTAGTTATTGGAACTAGCTTCCTAGCTGTTTGTTTATTCCGTCTATATAGCTGTCACTTTTCAGCCAGCCACCACTTCGGATTTGAAGCAGCTGCATGATACTGACACTTTGTAGATGTTGTATGGTTATTTCTCTATATCTCTATCTATTGATGAGGAGGTTGTTTTTTTAGTATAAAAGTATAGTTGGCTTCCAACCACCAGGTCTAAGTATAATCTTAGAAAAAACAATTATTATTTTATCTTCTGCAATTATAATTATCTTAGCTATCTCTATCTTGGTCATAACAATTGCATCTATTCTATCCAAAAAGACCATTTCAGACCGAGAAAAAAACTCCCCATTTGAATGCGGTTTTGACCCTAAAGGTTCAGCCCGCTTACCTTTCTCACTACGATTCTTCCTAATTGCAGTCATCTTTTTAATCTTTGATGTAGAGATTACACTACTTCTTCCTCTCGCTTCAATTATTGAAGTGTCTAATATCCAATCCTGAGTTACCACAGGAATTGTATTTTTGTTAGTATTATTGCTAGGTCTCTACCACGAGTGGAACCAAGGAGCGTTAGATTGAGCTGAGTAAGGACTGTAGTCAACAATGATATCTGGGTTGCATTCAGAAGGTGTTATTTTATATAACTTGTCTTAAAAGTAGGAAGCGAAAGATTGCACTCTGTTTCGACCAGAATTTTGGTAAATCATACTACCCCTACTTATTGATTAAAGCCAAAAAGAGGCGTATTACTGTTAATAATATTAATGAGATTAATCTCTAATCAAGGGAATATATAAGTATTAAGGAGAAGCTTCTAACTTCTGCTAGAGCGGTTAAATTCCGTTCATGTTCCTAACTTTTGTAGTGTAATTTTAACACATTGCATTTTCGTTGCGAAGCTAAAGAATTTATCTTTCTAAAGTAAACAATTCTCTATTGTATTAAACTATAAAATATTTTATTACTTATTAAATATGTGTATTTTATAGATGTTATGTCTATAATGTAGTATTAAAAGTAGAATATCTATAGATTAAAACAACCTCCCTAACATCTTCAGTGTTATGCTCTTTTATATAAGCTATATAAATTATAATAAAAGTGATACACCTAGTGCTCAAATAACGAAGCTGAGTATATAAACTTTAAATCTATTATCTTGAGCGATTTGTAAATAATCCGAAGCTTTTATTACAGTTTTATAGATACCTTGCCCCCCGTAATACTCAGATCAGCCAAAATCACCAACTTTTATATAATAGCTTCCAACTTTTAAAGTACTAAATCTTGTAGGATAAGTAGATAAAAAAGGTATAAACCATATAGAACCTATAAACCTAACATAATCATATTTATTCAAAGATGATAATTTATAATTTACAGTTATAAAATTTAAAATGTAACCAATTGCACCTCCTAAAACTCTAACTCTTAAAGCTAAAGTTTTAAAAAATAAAGGTATACAAATTATTCTAGGAGCAGGAAAAATAATTCAGCTCAATAATGCCCCGCCGAAAATAGCACCGCCACCCAAGAACAGTATAGGAGTGGTTATTAAATAAGATTCGTCCGTAATAGTATACAATCTATGTAAATTAAAGTCTCCTCTTAGTGTATAGTAGATTAGACGAGCTGTATAACAAACAGTTAACCCTGTTGCTAAACAATATAACACAAAAATTATAATATTAATGGGCCTTATAAATGCAATTTCTAAAATTAGATCTTTAGAATAAAATCCAGCTAAGAATGGACTTCCACATAGTGCTAAGTTAGCCAAATTTATACAAAAGGTAGTTAAAGGTATTTGAACAACTAAACTACCCATAACTCGAATATCTTGATAATCTTTTATATTATGAATTACAGCCCCAGCACATATAAACAACAGTGCCTTAAATAAAGCGTGCCTGAGTAGGTGGAAAAAAGCTAAGTTAGCATACCCTAAAGATAAAATTCTCATTATTACACCAAGCTGTCTCAAAGTAGATAAAGCAATAATTTTTTTTAAATCATATTCAAAATTAGCCCCCAACCCTGCTATAAATATTGTTAACCTAGATAATAATAAAAGAACAGTCTGAGTTATAGAGCCCTCAATTGCAGACCTAAATCGTACTAAAAGGTATACTCCTGCAGTTACTAATGTGGATGAGTGGACTAAAGCCGACACTGGTGTAGGAGCTGCTATTGCTGCAGGTAATCATGCAGAAAATGGAATCTGAGCTCTCTTAGTTATTGCAGCTAACACGACTAATATACCTACAATACCAGAACCTTCTATATTATTGAATAAATCATTATAAAAATAAAAGTTCCAGCCCCCACGAGAAGCTAATAATCTAATAGCAAGCAAAATAGCGACATCCCCAATACGATTAGAAAGTGCTGTAAGTATACCAGCGTTTGCAGATTTTTCATTTTGATAATAAATTACTAAAACATATGACACTAACCCTAACCCATCTCAACCTAAAAGAATACTTACTATATTTGGACTGATAATTAAAAATCCCATAGATGCTACAAAAGCTAATACGAGATAAATAAAACGATTAATATTTATATCTCCGTCTATATAACCCCCAGTGTAAAATAAAACTATAGAAGAAATAAATCTTACAAACCTTATAAATATGAGAGATATCCAATCTAAGATTAAAGTTATAACAATAGAACAAGAATTAATTCTCACAATATGTCATTCAATAAAGTAACTTATATCAGTTATAATTATAAAAATAGACCTGATTATACAACTACACGACAACAAAACTAAAAAAACTATACTTCTTAAGTGAAATATGATAAGTCAAAGCATGGTCTAAAATAGTATATCCTATATCTACGGATTCACAGACCGTCGTTTTTATTAAACTATTTAAACTTATATCACTACTAATAAACAACCATTAAGAATTATTGCATTTAAAGGTAATCAATGTAATATTAAAATCAAGTATTCCCGCACCTTCCCTGAACAACAAGAAAATAATGATGAGTAATATTTACCATGTTGCCTTAGAGAATACATATATAATCTATATGCAGCTCTAAAAAATGATAAAAATGCAATTATAATCATTCTTACTTTAGATCAAGACACTACCCTTATAATCAAACTTACCTCCCCTAATAAATTTAAAGTTGGAGGTGCTGCTATATTTCCAGCACTTAGTAAAAATCATCAGAGGCCTATCCTTGGTATAAAATTAAGTAAACCTTTACTAATTAATAAACTACGGCTTCTTATTCGCTCATAGACTATATTAGCTAAGCAAAATAAACCTGAGGAACACAGCCCATGACCTACTATTACAATTAAAGCCCCATTAGCTCCCCATCACCCAAATACTACTAAACCACATAATACTAGTCCTATGTGTGCAACAGATGAATATGCAATTAAAGCTTTCATATCAACTTGTCGTAAACATATAATTCTTACAATTGTACCGCCCACAAGTCTAACTCTAATTCACACCCATGAAAGATTCTTATTTATATAAGAAAATATTGGTAGCACACGAATTAACCCATATCCACCTAACTTAAGAAGAACACCAGCTAGAATCATAGATCCTGCCACTGGAGCTTCCACATGCGCCTTAGGTAATCACAAATGCGTCATAAATATAGGAAGCTTAACAATGAATGCAAATACTGTAACCACATATCATACGTGTCTCACTAATCCATTGTCAGAAATCTCTGTATTTAAATATATAGATGCCCTACCAGAGTGGTAGTAAATTGATAAAATTGACACAAGCAGAGGTAATGAGGCAAATATAGTATAAAAAATAAAATACGTACCTGCCTGAATACGCTCTGGCTGATAACCCCAACCAAGGATAAGAATCAAAGTTGGAATTAATGAAGCCTCAAACCTAATATAAAATCACAAGAAATCTAAACAACTAAAAGTGATTACTAGAAACAATAACAAACTTATATTTATAACTAGGAATATATAAGTAAAATTGTTATATTTATAAACCTTGTGTCTTGCTGATAAAACTAAACTCGTAATTCAAAACCTTAATAAAATTAATAAATATCCCAAATAATCGAGCCCCAAACCAGAGCCTATATGACTAAATAAGAAGTCATGTCCAACAAACGCAGAAAATATAAAAGTTAATAGAAATACTGAGATCTGTACTAGTTCTCACCTATAGCATATAGGGATCAAAAATAATAGTGGTAATATAAATTTTAACATTGTAAGAGATTAAAGTTTCCAAATCGGTCATTTCCATGACTTCGAACGATAGATACTAGTAATGCTAACCCGAGAGCACCCTCACAAGCAGCAAAAGTTAGAAAAAATAATGAGAAAAAGATTTCCTGTCCTATTAATGATAAGCTTAGTACTATAAGTCAAAATACGCTCAGTATAATATATTCTAGCCTCAGAAGAGTATTCAATAAGTGTTTACGCTTGGAGCAAAAAACCCACAGACCGCATAATACACTTAAAATAGGAACAAAGTAATAAGATATAAGTGTTAACATTTGTTTTAATAGTTTAAAATAAAACATCGGTCTTGTAAGTCGAAGATAAGGATTATCCTTTTAAAACAGTCAAAAGAGAGAAACTACTCACATCACTAGTCTCCAAAACTAGAATTTTAAATTAAACTATCTTTTGACAATTACATTTTTAATTATATTTTATCCTTTAATTATTTCAACCTCTATTTTATTTACACGACTGGTTCACCCACTTGCAATAGGACTTGCATTATTGTTCCAAACTATCCTTATCTGTTGTACCACTGGTTTATCTAACTTATCATTCTGGTTTTCTTATATTTTATTTCTCATTTTTTTAGGGGGTATATTAGTGTTATTTATTTATGTTACCTCTTTAGCATCCAATGAAATGTTCAAGCCTTCTATCCTATCGCTTATAGCAATTATAATAGTTTCAGTTACTGGGGCCGTAGCATTAATTTGTGATCCGATAATTTTATCACAGAATACTTTACTAAAAATAAGTTCTTTTATAACGGATTTTTACTACTCTACAGATCTTGAGTTAGTTTCAACTATTTATAATTCAACTAATATAAATTTAACTATCTTTATAGTTTTTTATTTGCTTTTAACTCTTATTGTTGTGGTTAAAGTAACAGGCAACTTTTTTGGCCCTTTACGTCTATCTTCAAATTAATGACAATACCAATCCGGAAAAATCATCCCTTATTTAAAATCGCAAATAGTGCACTGGTTGACCTTCCTGCTCCGTCTAATATTTCTGCGTGGTGAAACTTTGGTTCACTACTAGGACTTTGTTTAGGAGTTCAGATTGTTACAGGTTTATTTTTAGCAATACATTATACTGCCAATATTGATTTAGCTTTTTCTAGTGTTGCTCACATTTGCCGAGATGTTAACTATGGTTGACTTCTTCGTACTATGCATGCCAACGGAGCTTCTTTCTTCTTCATTTGTCTTTATTTACACACTGGACGAGGTATGTACTATGGTTCTTATTTATTTTTACAAACCTGAACTATTGGAGTTATTATTATATTCTTAGTAATGGCTACAGCTTTCCTAGGATATGTTTTACCATGAGGTCAAATATCTTTTTGGGGAGCAACAGTTATTACAAATTTAGCTTCTGCTATTCCTTATATTGGAACTGACTTAGTGCAGTGACTATGAGGAGGGTTTGCTGTAGATAATGCAACTCTAACTCGGTTTTTTACTTTCCATTTTTTATTTCCATTTATTGTTGCCGCCGCTGTGATAGTTCATTTATTATTTTTACACCAAACAGGTTCTAACAACCCCCTTGGTCTCCCAAACAATATTGATAAAATCCCATTCCACCATTATTTTACTCTTAAAGATGTTTTTGGTATTTTAGTTATAATAGCATCTCTTTTATTGTTAACTCTACTTGACCCTTATCTACTTGGAGACCCAGATAACTTCATTCCTGCCAACCCTTTGGTTACTCCAGCTCATATTCAACCAGAATGATACTTTTTATTTGCTTATGCAATCTTACGCTCTATCCCAAATAAGTTAGGTGGAGTATTATCTCTTGTTGCGTCAATCGCTATTTTATTAATTTTACCTTTTACACACAAAGGTAAATTCCGTAGTTTAACTTTCTACCCTATTAATCAGATTATATTTTGAAGACTTGTATCAGTAGTTTTTTTACTAACATGGATTGGAGCTCGACCTGTAGAAGACCCATACATTTTAACTGGACAGATTTTAACTGTAGTATATTTTAGATATTATGTTCTATCACCGTTACTTATAATGTGATGAGATAAATTACTAAGTTAACTTTGTAATAAACATCCTAAAGTTATTTGGCTGACTTGTAAAGCATGTGTTTTGAAAGCACACTATAGAGGTTTAAGTCCTTTAATAACTTTTCTAAATTTAGTGCAGCTAAATCAATATTACTACCAGCATCATTTTAACTCCTATAAAAAAAATTAAATAGTTTAAACTTACAGGCAAAAATCTTTTCCACGCTAAATATATTAATTTATCATATCGAAACCGAGGTAACGTTCCTCGAACCCAGATGAAACAAAATGCAACGAATGCTAACTTCATATAAAATGACACACTAATAAGGTTCCCACCAAGAAACAGTAAAGCTACTAACATTCTCATAAATAAAATACTTGCATACTCTGCTAAAAAAATTAAAGCGAAACCACCTCTTCTATACTCTGTATTGAAACCAGATACTAACTCTGACTCTCCTTCAGCGAAATCGAACGGTGTTCGATTTGTCTCAGCTAAACATGATGCAAATCAAATTAAAGATAAAGGTATAGTTAAAAATAAAAATCAACAATCACGCTGATATAATGAAAATAAGCTTAAATTAAACCCTCCAACTAATATAATAAAAGAAAGTAAAATCAAAGCTAATCTAACTTCGTATGAAATTGTTTGTGCTACTGCTCGAAGACTTCCTAACAATGAATACTTGGAATTTGATGATCACCCCGCTCCCATTGTAGTATAAACTCCTAAACTTGTACAACATAGAAAAAATAATGTTCCTATAGAAAAATTAAACAAACCAATCTCGTATGGCATAGTTAGTCACACAATTAATGATACAAATAAACTAAACACGGGAGACAAATAATACGGCATAAAATTTGATATCGTAGGATATGTTTGTTCTTTTGTAAATAGTTTAATTGCATCAGAAAAAGGTTGTAAAATCCCAATAAACCCAACTTTATTAGGACCTTTACGGATTTGAATATAACCAAGAACTTTTCGTTCTAATAAAGTTAAAAAAGCTACACCAACTAATACACAAATCACAACTAAAATATAACTAATCAATATAACAAAAGATATCACAACCATTACCGGTTTTCTATGGAAGTAAAAACTTCGTAGCAGGAACTTAAATCCTGAGCATTCCTCTGCCACAGTAGAACTTTATTATAATTCAAGTTATAGAAAAATTTTTTAACTACTTAATCCTTTCGTACTAAAGTAATTCTTATTAATTAAAAGATAGAAACCGACCTGGCTCACACCGGTCTGAACTCAAATCATGTAAAAATTTAAAGGTCGAACAGACCTTCTTTTAAAGCTGCTACACCTTAAAGATTTTTTAATTCAACATCGAGGTCGTAATCTTTCTTGTAGATAAGAACTCTCAAAGAAAATTACGCTGTTATCCCTAAAGTAACTTAATCTTATAATCTTTATTAAAGGATCATTCACACAATCTGATTATAAATCATTAAAACTTTAAAAACAGTTACTTTTTATATTTTTATCGCCCCAATAAAATAAATTCCACAATAAAAGTTTTAATCAACTACTCCACTTTTTTTATTTTATTTATCAAGTTTTATAGGGTCTTATCGTCACTTTAATTTATTTAAGCCTTTTTACTTAAAAGTTAAGTTCAATAAATTTAGCTGAAGACAGTTTGTTTCTTGTGCAACCATTCATACAAGCCTCCAATTAAGAGACAAATGATTATGCTACCTTTGCACGGTCAAAATACCGCGGCCCTTTAAAATTCAGTGGGCAGGCCAGACTTTATAAATATATCATAAAGACATGTTTTTGATAAACAGGCAGAAACAATTTTTGCCGAGTTACTTAGCACAAATTATTATTATTTTATAAAATTTAAATATTTAAAATTTTTATATCACAAATTTTATCTACTTATTAATTCATTTTAACCTTCAATATAAGATTAATTGTTTCTACTAAGTAAGTGAATAAAGTGGTTATAAATACTAATTAGTAATATGTTAGTTAGAACACTTTATAAATATGGCTACTTTTAAGCCTAATTTCAAACTTAAAGTTTAACACCACTATTAAATAATCATTATAGAAAAAAAAGCTGAACCCTTTTTTTCTTTATATTTTTATAAGATTATAAAAATGTAAAATTAAATTTTATTCTTTAGTAACCAGATATTACGAAAATCGGCTAACATTTCACAACTATAGTTTTTTTTTAAAATTATTTACCATGTAAACTTTATAAAAACTATAGCTCTTTTCGTTTCGGGATTTTTATATAACACAATAAAATTAAAAAACCCTGATACACAAGGTAAGTTTATTTATAACTACTTTCACGTGTGTATATTTTCAGTTATTTCAAATTTCCTTCACAGTACTATTTTTTATTATCTATATCCTTGTTTTATCAAATTTTACTTCAATTAATATATAAAAAAATTATTTTTGATAGAAATTTTTAATTAATAAGCATAAATAATTTTAAAGCTCAAAATATATCGATTTGCACGAAATACTTCTCAATGTAAGTGAGATGCTTTACTAATTTAGCTTTATTTTGATAAATCTAGATACACTTTCCAGTACAACTACTGTGTTACGACTTATCTCACATTAAGAATGAGAGCGACGGGCAATGTGTACATATCTTAGAGCTATTATCTTATTACCGTAGTAAATTTAATAATACTATTAAATCCGCCTTCAATAAAATATTTCAATTTTATATTCGTTTAATTTTGATATTATTGTAGCCCATTAATTCTTTTTTATTAGCTGCACCTTGATCTAATATATTAACTTATAGTTTTTTTAATGATTAAAATTTTTAGTTAAAAATCATCTAAATAATGACGGTATACAAACTGATTTTACATAAAAAAGTAAGATTATGCGGGGTGTATCGTTTACATAACAGGCTCCTCTAACTAGACTAAGACACCGCCAAATTCTTTGAGTTTCAAGCTCATAACTGTTTAATACCCAGGTTGAATAATATTTTATCTTAAAATAACAGGGTATCTAATCCTGGTTTATACTTAAGATTTTTTAGTTTCAATAATTTAATAATGACTCTTGAATTTTTAAAAGTTTAATTTCACCTTTAGTTTATAATATACAAGAGTTGTTTATAATTAAAAATTTAACTATTTTTAACCAAATAATTTTTTTTAACCCTTAGTATAACCGCGGATGCTGGCACAAAATTTAACCGGTTTTTACTAAAATATCAGATCAACTATTAAGTTATTATTTAGTATTAAATACTGCGGTTTGATTTCCTAATAAGTATAGGATTATATGTATAATATATTTTAAATATTTTAATACTGTTGTAACGAATAATCTTGCATGTAATATATAATTAGCATTAAAAAATTTAAGCAAGAATAAAACTTTTAAATTTAAAAATCATAATTACTACATGATCTATGTCATTAAAAATTACATTCTATAATAGTAATAATAACTGTAGTTATTTTAGAATAAAGCCCGACGAGTATTACACCAACCCTTACTAACATTCATTTTTTTATAAACTTACACTTATTTTTGTATCACTATACCAATAAAATTTCCCACCGATAGATATTGGAATACTTTAACTCACAGCTCAGCAATAATCACATAATTATGAGTAGTTATTTTAGAATAAAGCCCGACGAGTATTACACCAACCCTTACTAACATTCATTTTTTTATAAACTTACACTTATTTTTGTATCACTATACCAATAAAATTTCCCACCGATAGATATTGGAATACTTTAACTCACAGCTCAGCAATAATCACATAATTATGAGTAGTTATTATAAAAGGCCAGAACAACCTACATCTACATAGATATAACTACAATAATTAGACTACCCATCTAAAAGCTATAAAAATTCTAATATAACAGCTTTTATCAGGACTCCATTTATTTAATCAAGCACATTTATTATACTACTTTCAATGGTATTATTTAAAATGACAACATTTTAGACTTAGCTAAAGTTATAATATTTAATTAAATATTACTATATATATATATATATACATGTACCATGAATATATATATATATAGTAATATATATTTAATGATCATTAAATTATGACTTAAATTGTATTATATAATTAATATCAAAACATTAAATTAATAACACTGATTGTAAGATAAAGTATATATATTTAGTACAAAGTTAAATAATATTAAATGATTAATATCAATTTGACGAATGATATCAAAGTTATTTTACATATAACTTAAACTATAAATACATAAGGTTTTATAATTAACTAACATTGACAGTGCATTCGTTAGTATACAAAATACTAAGTATATAATAAATTGATTCATATCTAGATATATAATTACATAGAGATCTCACTATATTAATAAAATATAATGTTATGTAATCTAATATAAATCTTTAAACTTATATTAAAACCAAAAACAATTAATATTAATTAAATATTTAATATTAAAGATGCTAAATGTTTAATGATTGATAGTACTGACATTTATATAATTAGATAGTTATTGTCTGATGTACTCAATTTCATAGTACATCAGACAACTTATATAATAACTTCTTAGGTTTTAGGGCGATAGAATACTTATAACTATACCTTTGTATACAAACTTAAGTATATAATATAAATAAGGTTTTATAGTTAAGTAAATATTTTATAGGTAAACCTTTGTATAATAATAAAATTGTACATTAATAAAAAGAATAAAGATTATTAAACTTTACAATTAATGTCGTTGTAACACTACATAAAGTTAAATAATTTAACTTGTTGGCGAAAATGTCTCTAATTACAATATTGAGAGTTGCGCAAACATTTGTGTATTGTTTTTTATTTAAAATGTTATTATAAACCAACTACTTATTCATAAAATGGCGAGAAAAAAAGCGTTTTTGTAAATTATTTACATGGAACTTAATCACTTCATTTATATTCGGAATATAATTATAAGAAAAGTGTTTATTACTTAAATGGAGTGCCTGATAAAAGGAATGTCTTGATACGACTTTAATGTAAGACTGTTTACCTTCATTATATCTAATGGAATTACACCATTTCTTTAAGAATCAAAATCTTACATGCTCTTTACATCAAGGTATAAAAAGATAAGCTAAATAAGCTAGTGGGTTCATACCCCATTTATGAAGGTCGAGTCCTTCTCTTTTTA